TTCGAAAAAACTTGCACAAACCTTCTTTATATAATATACGGGACGATGTTCCTATGTATTCTTCAGGCCCTTTCTTCAATTAGTTGTTAATGTGAATGAACCATAACTATGTAGTCCTATTCCTAATAGATTGACCCCAAAATAGCATATCCAAATTATAAGAAATCCTATAGAAGCCACAATTGCCGAATCCACACCCTGAAAGCTCTGATTTGTTCTACTGTGTAAATAAATCGCGAATATGGTCCAAGTAATAAATGCCCAAGTTTCCTTGGGGTCCCAATTCCAATAAGACCCCCATGCCTCATTAGCCCATACTGCTCCCGAAAGAATACCTATGGTTAAAAAAGTAAACCCTAGACTAATGACACGATAACTACACTGATCTAATTGTTGAGTTAATTGATACTTGTGATAATTTATAAATGAAAGAAAAGAAGTGTTTTGTAAAACGCTTCTTTTTTCATTCACAAAGGAAAATGACCCAATTAATAAATGATTGCTTTTGCGAGGAATATCTAGGTTTTTTCGAAATGTAATGACTAAAAGAGCTACGGATAATAACGATCCACATAAAAGAGCTGCATAACTCAATAACATCATACTTACGTGCATCATTAACCACTGGGATTGTAGAGCAGGTACTAATATTGCAGATTGATGCATTTCGGTTGAAAGACCCGAAGTGGCAAAGCCTTGGGTAAAAATAGCACTTGGCGCGGTTATTGCGCTTAAATAACTTTTCTGGTTCCGTCTTTTAGGAAACATATGAATAATGGAGAAACTCCACGAAAGAAACATTAAAGATTCATATAAATCGCTTAACGGCAAATGTCTCGAATAAATCCAACGAGTAACTAATAATCCTGTTATACAGAAAAAGGTAGCCATCATGGCTTTTTCTGACAAATCAAATAGTACTACGGTTTCATGGATTAATAAGGTCATCAAATGAATCGTAATAACAATTGAAATGATAGAAAAAGAGATGTGAGTTAATATATGTTCTAAAGTGGCAAATATCATAATTTTTTTTTAGGAGGGTATCCCCAATTACGGAATGGAAATCCGGAATTGAATTCATTATAGGATCTATTGTGCCTTTTTTAGAGGATGCCGCCACTCGGACTCGAACCGAGATGCTCTAGCACTGCTTCCTAAGAGCAGCGTGTCTACCAATTTCACCATGGCGGCTTTATCGAAATAATCATAGTCCATATGATGTTCAATCGTCGAGATTGAGGGATTTAATGCAATCTATTTTAGGAAATGTTAGAATCGATGAATGAAGACCCGTTCAAATAAATATTTAAACGCTCAATAATCCTTAGTATTGTGGCAGGGGGTCGTTTTAAATAGCGGGCTTTTCCGTATTCTAAGTTCTTCTGGAATAGTTGGAACTAGACGGTTATGCCCTGAGTCCGGGTATAGAACTAAGAATTTTTTTTTTCTCATTTTTTGACGATTCATTAAATGTCTCATTTATCTGATTTGATAGATCCGAAATGAAAAAGATTCCTTTTTCAATGAACAAAATAAAACCATATTTTTTATATATCACAACTTCATCACTACATCCAAAGGATTTCTATAAAAATTTGGATAGTTTGGTATCAAAGATGTATTAATGATTGGGATCTTCATTGTATACATAACATAATTTGTGTGAGGATTTAACAAACCCATTAGGTATTGGACCGGGCATATCGTATAACAAAAGAGTTTCAATCTTTATCGGAATTCTACTGTATGTACTTTAACTTAGAAAACTTAGAAAATCAAATTTAAACTGATAAGATCTCTTTATATATAGATTTGAAATCTAATATTAATAGATAAAATAATTTAGATATTGGATCTAGATATATCGATTGATCGATCCTCCAGCTCAAACATGGGATAGGATCCATTGGGGTTGGATTACGTAACGTAAGATTGACTCATTATTTAGTACATAAATATCGATCTAAATGGGATCCTGGCAGTTTTATTATTTTTTTTTTTATCTGTTCGAAACAAGAGGGAGTCCTTGTAGATATGTAGTGATTCAGAGAGCTACAAATCAAAGTTTTAAAATGTATATTTTAATCAATTAGTTTCAATAATCCATTGACTTTGACTATGAATCTTACCCCCGCCTTACTTTGGAACAAAAAAGGGGGCTCTAACCTCGTTCATACTTGTTTCAGATTTTCCAAAAATCTTAATGATGTATAACTATTGGAGATACATAATCCAATAAGCCAATCCCTTCCTAAGAAAAAAAAAAAAAAAGTAAGAGTTTTGTTATTGTGAAAAATGAATCGATGGGGAAAGTTACAATCCCCATCTCGCGAATTATAAAAACCAATCAATGAAAGGTGAAACCTTGTATTTTGTGTCTAACTACTTCTTTCTTTTTTTTTTTTTCAAACAAAAAAGAAATCATTTTTAGAACCTAGTATACAGAATACTTCGTATTCTACATACCACAACAGCTAGTTCTATCTCATATTGATGAGTTCAAAACATTAGTTAATGTGAATTCTTCATCTTATAAATTTAATCATCCAATTCATCGAGTCATGCTGATTCAGATTCAGATCATTCCAAGGCTTTATTACTTGTTTGTCGCACAAAAAAACTTTTTGAATGCCCGGTAGAAATAGATTTAGCTAAAGATAAAGCTTTTGCCGCGGCCTGATATCCCCTTCCTTTCCAAATATTTCTACGAATATGCTTTTTTGACAGAGAAGTACGTTTCTTTGGAACCGCCATTTCAAAATAAAAGGGTCACTCATTTTTATAGTTGGACGTGAAAGACATTTATTGTTCAATTCAAAATAGATTGTTCTTTCTATTAACTATTCATTATCTATCTTTATTCCATAGCCGATACTTATGCTTACTTCATAACATAGAAAAGTATGGATACAGATAGATGAGCATCGCATATGGTATCATTAAGGATAAAAAAAGAAATGAAATAGAAGAAAAAAAAAAACGATGTGATTTTCAAGGGAATTTTTTTTTTCACATTTCCATTACATCCAATGTTCGAAGAAAGAATAATTTGTACTGATTGAGGGCTTCATATCTTTATTCAATCTATGTCTACGGGCGGGATCTACTACCGTTGAATCGGATGCCATTGATAAGAATTAAAAAGGTTCCAATTCATATCTCAGTCTATTTAGATAATATATATATATATATATATATTATAAATGTTATCTTTAATAAATCGAAAAGCTTAAGAACCCTTTCCTAATTTAGGAAACCAATAATGAATGTAACCTTTTTCTATTAATTGATCAAGCTCGGAGATAGAGTCCACATAATTTAAATTGAAATTAAATCAAAGTAGTTAATCCGTTAAACAATACATTACTTGATAAAATAAAGGTAATTTGAGTAATTTCTCTTTTTAGTTCTATGCGAAGTGACAAGTATTCTAGGATTTTTCATAAACACATAAACATAAGTTTGTTTTATTGGACTAGAAGCCAATCAATTCCAGAATTTGTTTTAGTTAATGACTCCGAAGAAACTAAAAAAAAACTAGGTTTATTGGATCGAGTTATTGGCAGATTCTACGATACATATCAGAATAAAGTACTTGAAATTTTGGTATCATTCTTTTTCCTTACTATATTGATATAAATATGGATAGAAATCACTGTATCGTATGTATATAGTAGAATAATTGAAAATCTCGTATTTTTTATCTTAATAAATATCTTCGTTAATAACTAGGTAGTAGCTTTTAACTAGTAACTTGATTATTTGAAGAATTGTAACTTCTTCATTTGAATTTTTGGTTTTTTTTTCAATAGTTTGGAAAGAATCAGAATAATTAAGAATGAAAAATAATATTTGAGTTCTTTTATATCTTGTATATCTTTATTTTATTTTATTTTTTGATTTGATTATTGCTCCTTCCGGAAGAAATAAGGGCTGGTGAATGGGAAACAATTAATAAGAATAAAAAAAGAAAGTTTGATTTTCTTATGGAACATACATATCAATATGCATGGATCATACCTTTCGCTCTACTTCCAGTTACTATGTCAATAGGGTTGGGACTTCTGCTTGTTCCGACCGCAACAAAAAATCTGCGTCGTATGTGGACTTTTCCTAGTGTTTCATTGCTAAGTATAGTTATGGTTTTTTCGTCCGATCTGTCTATTCAACAGATAAATGGCAGTTCTATCTATCAACATCTATGGTCTTGGACCATCAATACTGATTTTTCTTTAGAGTTCGGCTACTTGATCGATCCACTTACTTCTATTATGTCAATACTAATCACTACGGTTGGAATCATGGTTCTTATTTATAGTGACAATTATATGTCTCATGATCAAGGATATTTGAGATTTTTTGCTTATATGAGTTTTTCCAATACTTCCATGTTGGGATTAGTTACTAGTTCCAATTTGATACAAATTCATATTTTTTGGGAACTAGTGGGAATGTGTTCGTATTTATTAATAGGTTTTTGGTTCACACGACCGGCTGCCGCAAATGCTTGTCAAAAAGCGTTTGTAACTAATCGTGTAGGGGATTTTGGGTTATTATTAGGAATCTTAGGCTTTTATTGGATAACAGGAAGTTTCGAATTTCGCGATTTGTTCGAAATCTTCAATAACCTGATCCGTAATAATGGGGTCAACTCTTTATTTGCTACTCTGTGTGCCTCCCTATTATTCGTCGGTGCAGTTGCTAAATCCGCACAATTTCCCCTTCATGTATGGTTACCTGATGCCATGGAGGGGCCTACTCCTATTTCGGCTCTTATCCATGCTGCTACTATGGTAGCAGCAGGCATTTTTCTTGTCGCTCGATTTCTTCCGCTTTTCACAGTCATACCTTACATAATGAATCTCATTTCTTTGATAGGTGTAATAACGGTACTATTAGGAGCTACTTTAGCTCTTGCTCAAAGAGACATTAAGAGAAGTTTAGCCTATTCTACAATGTCTCAATTGGGTTATATTATGTTAGCCCCAGGGATAGGC